TGCGTTGATTATTTTCTACTAATCATAAAGATATTGGGACTTTGTATATTTTATTATTTGGTATGTGGTCAGGGTTGGTTGGTACTGGATTAAGAATTTTAATTCAGATTGAGCTTGGTCAACCTGGTACTTTATTAGGAGACGATCAGTTATATAATGTAATTGTAACTGCTCATGCATTTGTTATAATTTTCTTTATAGTTATGCCTATAATAATTGGTGGATTTGGAAATTGATTAATTCCTTTAATATTAGGTGCTCCTGATATAGCTTTTCCTCGTTTAAATAACATAAGTTTCTGATTATTACCCCCTAGGTTGTTACTTCTTTTATCTTCAGCTGCTATTGAAAGGGGGGTTGGAACCGGTTGAACAGTGTATCCTCCTTTAGCTGGAAATTTAGCACATACTGGTGGATCAGTTGATTTAGCTATTTTTTCATTACACTTGGCTGGTGCGTCTTCTATTTTAGGGGCTGTTAATTTTATTACTACTGTAATTAATATGCGTTGATGTGGTATGCAATTTGAACGATTATCATTATTTGTATGATCTGTAAAAATTACTGCTATTTTACTTTTATTGTCTTTACCAGTGTTGGCAGGAGCAATTACTATATTATTGACTGATCGAAATTTTAATACGTCTTTTTTCGATCCTGCTGGAGGGGGTGATCCTGTTTTATATCAACATTTATTTTGGTTTTTTGGTCATCCTGAAGTGTATATTTTAATTTTACCTGGATTTGGTATAATTTCTCATATTGTAATGCATTATTCATGTAAAAAGGAAACTTTTGGAACTCTTGGAATAATTTATGCTATATTAGCTATTGGCATTCTAGGTTTTATTGTATGAGCGCATCATATATTTACTGTTGGAATAGATGTAGATACTCGTGCATATTTTACGGCTGCTACTATGATTATTGCTGTTCCTACTGGTATTAAAATTTTTAGTTGATTAGCAACGATTCATGGTGCTCAAATTAAGTATGAAACTCCGATATTATGAGCATTAGGATTTATTTTTTTATTTACTGTTGGTGGATTAACTGGAATTATATTGTCTAACTCTTCTCTTGATATTATACTTCATGATACTTATTATGTAGTTGCTCATTTTCATTATGTGTTGTCTATAGGAGCTGTGTTTGCTTTATTTGGAGCTTTTAATTATTGATTTCCTTTATTAACTGGTTTTACTTTACATGAACGATGGACAAAGGCTCATTTTTATATTATGTTTTTAGGTGTAAATGTAACTTTTTTCCCACAACATTTTTTAGGATTAAGTGGGATGCCTCGTCGATATTCTGATTATCCAGATTGTTATATTAAGTGAAATGTTATTTCTTCATTAGGATCAATAATCTCGTTTGTTGCTGTATTATATTTTATAGTTATTGTATGGGAAGCTTTAGTGTCACAACGTGGTGTTGTGTGAAGTTTGCATCTAGGGACTTCACTTGAGTGGGATAATATTTTGCCTGCTGATTTTCATAACCCGTCTGAGACTGTTTTTTTTTTAACTATGAGTTAAGTAAGATATGAGTTTTTGAGGGCAATTAAGGTTTCAAGATGCTGTGTCTCCTATAATGGAGGAGTTGATTTTTTTTCATGATCATGCGATGATAATTTTGATTATGATTATTAGATTTGTATGTTATGCGGCGTTGTCTCTAACAGTAAATAAGTTGGGTTGTCGATCTTTGGTGGAAGGGCAGGAAATTGAGACTATCTGAACAATTGTTCCGGCGGTAATTTTAGTTTTTTTTTTAGCTTTACCTTCGTTGCGGTTATTATATTTGTTAAATGAGTTTGGTGATTGTAGATTGAGTGTAAAAGGTATTGGACATCAATGATATTGGAGATATGAATATTCTGATTTTTTGGATGTTGAGTTTAATTCATATATAGTCCCAATTGGTGATTTAAATTTGGGTGATTATCGTTTGTTGGAGGTTGATCATCGTGTGATTCTTCCGGTAGAGATAGATGTTCGTATATTGATTACATCGGATGATGTAATTCATTCTTGGGCTGTTCCGTTTCTTGGTGTAAAAGTTGATGCCATTCCAGGTCGTCTTAATCAATTAAGATTTTGTATTAAGTATCCTGGTGTTTTTTATGGGCAATGTTCTGAGATTTGTGGGGCTAATCACTCATTTATACCTATTGTAGTTGAGGGAGTGCCATTAGAAACGTTTTTTAAATGGGTTGAGTATTGATCTAGTAATAGTAATTGAATTTAGGTTTATAAAGTTAGTTAAATAATAATCTAAGGTTGTCAACCTTAAGTTGCTAATAATTAGTACTTTTTATATGCCACAGTTATCCCCATTAAGATGAGTCTTTCTTTTTTTTTTATTTTTTTGAGTTATGGTTTTAATAACAGCTATTTTAATTTGGTGGATAAAAAAATTTGAGTGTAATTTAAATGTTGGGAGAGGGGGGGATGATTATTGTAATGTTGTTGAGAATAAGTGAGGTTGATAAAAGAATGCTTGTGGATATCTTTTCTACTTTTGATGATCATAATCAGGTTTTTTATGTCTTTTTATATTTTGTTATGGGCTTTTGGATTAATTCTTGTTTTATTATTTAGTTCGATATTGTGGGTAACTAATGCTTCAGTAACTGAAGTAGTAAATGTTTTGAAGGATACAATTAGTGGTCAAGTTTTTCGTTATTTTGGTTTTTATTTAGGGGATTTTATAAATTTGATTGCGGCTTTATTTTTATTTTTAATTTTAATAAGTTTAAGTGGGTTGGTCCTTTATGTTTTTAGGTCAACTAGACATTTAGTTGTATCATTTTCCTTAAGATTTCCATTATGATTAGCGTTAATTTTATCAGACTGTTTTTATAATACAAGATCTTTTATTGCTTCATTGCTTCCGGTAGGGGCTCCTTCTTTTCTAAATCCTTTTTTGACTGTTGTCGGTTCGATTAATTGCTATATAAGTGCTGGTCATATTGTATTAAGTTTGGTTGGAAATTATTTTATGTCTAGGGATTTTACTGGGTTTGTTTCCATTTTTGTGTTGATGTTCAGGTTATTTACACTATTTTTGAATTTGGAATTGGGTTGATTCAAACATATATTTTTTGTTTATTTTATTTTATATTCTGATGATCACCCTCTTAAATGAATGTTTGATTATATAAGTTAATATTGTTGTTATTTACAATGATTAAAGGTAAGAGTGGTGTAGAGAAAATTTTAAATTTATTTTTGAGGGAAGAAGTATTTAAAATTTAATTAAGTAGGTGATTAAAATTGAGTGTATTTATGGTTGTTTAATTTTATGTAGTGATAATAATGATTATAAATAATAATTGATTTGAGTGGTATTAGTAAAGAAATAAATTAAGGTATAGTTTTTGTTATTTATAAGAATATGGTAGGTGAGTAAGTTAGTAAGTGTGATTAGTATTATTAAGTGAGTTGCAAGTGCTATAGTATATGTGTATATTAAAATTAAGTTATTTTATGTTTTGTTTTAAATATAAATATTGATTGGTAATAATAGTAGTGTTCTAGTTGGTTATAGAAGAGTAATTAATTTTATTTATTGTTTATGTAAAAGAATAGCAAAATTCATTTTTGAGGTATGAGCACAATAGCTTATGTATTAGCTTATTTAACAGTTACTTGGTCTGATTTGGTTTGTTAAGGATGTAATTTCCGTGGTTAGATCTACAATCTATTGCATGTGCTATGCTGTTAACAATAATATTTGAATTTGTTTTACGGCGGAAGTAATCTAATTTTATTTATATTTTTGGAATTAATTTAATGGTTGTGTGTGGAGGAAAGCGAGGCGGCTTGGTTGCTTCGCGACTTTCTGCTTTCTGTATAACGTGTTATTAAGCAACAAATGTTTGTATTTGGTTAGTTGCGTTGTAAGAAAAGGAAATCCTTTAATTATAATTTTATTGTTGATTTGGTGCGTAGTATTGTTAGTTGATTTTGAGATGTTTATTATTATTATTATTACATATATATACTAGAAGAAATTTTTCATTTTCGAATTTGCAATTCGTGGTTTTAATTTATAAACTATAGTATAGAGAATAATGGTTATATAAGTGTATAAGACTTAAGAATGTTTTCTTTTTAGTAGCTTTGAAGGCTGCCAGTTTGAGTATAACTTAAAGTCTTTATTTATTAAAAGGGTATAACCCTTCTTAAGAATTCAAAGTTCTTTGTGCACCGACACTGTTTAATAGAAGATGCCGTATTTAAAGTTGATTAAAATTTCCGCTTGGAAGGCGGACGTAGTCCAATACTGATATGGCTCAGGTATTTAGTAGAGAGTCTAGTTTAATTGTATGTATTATATTTGTAAGTAGTTTATTTTTAATAAATTTATTTTATACTTTTAAGATGAAACCTTAACGTGCTTTACACTTTAAAAACATTATATGTATGTTGAGTTATTAGGTTTAAGTATTTGTGATTGGATTGGTTTATGTTTAAGTTGAAGGAACTTGGTTTTGATTTAAAATGTATAGTGTGGATAAAGGTTAATACATGGTATTTGTTAAGTTAGGTGAGGAGTGGAGTTAATAATTATAATTATTTTGTGTAATATTGAATGGTTATGTTGATTCTTGATATTATATTGGTAGATGATGTATGAGGATTTTTCACTAACACCAGTATATAGTTTTGGTTAATGAATGAAAATTTGAACCAGGTTAGTTTGTTAAGAGTTGGTAAATTTAGTGCCAGCATCCGCGGTTAAACTAAAGACTCTAATTATATAAGTAATGGTAGAAAAGGTAAATAGGCGTAATTAGGTATTTCAAGGTTTATTGTTTAGATGTAAAATGTGTAAATAATAGTTTATTTTAGTTGAAATATATATGGGTTGAGTTTACGATATTTGAAGTTGAAACTAGGATTAGATACCCTATTATTTTTAGATTTAAATTAGTGTAATGCTTACCTGGGGACTACGAATAATTTTGAATTTAAAACTCAAAAAACTTGGCGGTATTTTAGACCACTTAGGGGAACCTGTCTCGTAATCGATAGTCCACGTTTTACCTGGCCTTGATTTGTAGTATGTATACCGTCATCGTCAGGTAACTTTTGAGAATTGTGAAGTTAACGGTTATTAATTAGTTTAGTTAGGACGTTAGATCAAGGTGCAGCTTATATTAAGGTGAGGATGGGTTACAATTAAGAAGTTGTAATATGGAATGAGGGATGAAAGTTTCTTTGGAAAGAGGACTTAAAAGTAAGAATTAAATGAAGTAGTGTTATTTTGAATAAAGGCTCTGGAGTGTGCACACATCGCCCGTCGCTCTCGTTGAAAAATGAGATAAGTCGTAACATAGTAAGGGTAACGGAAGTTGTTCTTAGATAAGTATAGCATATGTAGAATGTGTCTCGTTTACATCGAGAAGAGTGCTTGAATTATAAAGTTGCTTTTAAATTGGTTCAACTGTTTTGTATGGTTTTATAATGTGTATGTATATATAAAAGCATTTTTTTATTTAGTAATGGTGATTGAAATGTATAGTGTAGGAAAAGTACTGTGAAGGAAGATGATGTTAAATTAGATTAAAGTAGTTGTTTGTAATGTACCTTTTGTATCATGGTTTAGCAAGATTGTGGATTAAATTAATTTTTCCCGAAACCTAATGGGCTATTTTGATTTATTTGTGGGGTAAATTCTAGTGAGTGTAGCAAAACTCTTGTGAAAAATTAAAATTGAAATTATATTTTATTCGTATTAGGTGATAGCTGGTTTTTTTATAAATATATATAAGTATAAGATTATACGTAAGCTAATTAAAATTTGTTTGATTGGTTTTGGTGTAATTTAAAGGTAGTTAAGGCTAATCTTGATTATTGGAAGAAGTGCAAATTATTAGTGATTTTTGAAATATAAGCTTGGAGTTAGCTATTATAATTAGTTTGTTATAAAATATTTTTGTTTAAGGTGAGATTAATTTTTGAGTATATTTTATATTAATGAGAATATATAGGTTAATTATTGTTAGTTATAGTATTTATGCTAAAATGAGTATTATTATGGTGATGATTTTAAAGTTGGTAGATATTTAGATTTGTTTTTATTTTTAAGGATGAAATGTGAATAAGGAATTCGGCAAAGTTTTATTTCGCCTGTTTAGCAAAAACATGTCTTTTTGTTGTATGAATATAGAAAGTCAGACCTGCCCGGTGAATTTATTTAAACGGCCGCGGTATTCTGACCGTGCAAAGGTAGCATAATCAGTTGTCTTATAATTGAAGACTGGAATGAATGGTTAAACGAAATTAAAGCTGTTTCATTTGTATTTATTAGAAATTAGCTTTTAAATGAAGAGATTTAAATTTGATTAAGGGACAAGAAGACCCTATTGAGCTTTAAATAATTTAAAAGGGTTAAAGTTATTATAAAGATCTATGGTCTTTAGTATTTTTTAGTTGGGGCGACTAAGGAACAGATGAAGCTTCCTTTATTTATTTGATTGATAGATTTTTGATCCAGGGTTGCTGATTAAGGGAGATAGTTACCATAGGGATAACAGCATAATCTTCTTGGAGAGTTCTTATTAAAAAGGGGGGTTGTGACCTCGATGTTGGACTAAAATATCCTAATGGTGTAGAAGCTTTTGAGGGTTGGTCTGTTCGACCATTAAAATTTTACATGATCTGAGTTCAGACCGGCGTGAGCCAGGTCAGTTTCTATCTTTAATTTATGATGTTTGATTTTAGTACGAAAGGACCAAGTTAACAGAATGTTTAAGATCTTTATTTAGGATTTATATAATTTTTGGTTTAGATGTTATTATATTTAGTTATTTAGTGATGCTGATTTAGGTAGTGGTTTAAAGTAGTGAATAATAAAGGTGGCAGATTAGTGCATTAGATTTAAGCTCTAAATATAAAAAAAATTTTTTTCTTTTATAATTTTAATTTTTATGATTGATTTATTGGTGTTTATTAAATATGAAATAAGATGGAATTGGTTATAATAAGAAGAAGAGGAATTGGGTAGGGCAGGGTGTGATATATTAGATTTAGATTCTAAGAATAAGAAGTGAGATCTTCTTACTTTGTGATGGTCGTTTCTTTATTTTCTTGTGGTATTTTATATATTTGTGTTTTATTGGCGGTTGCTTTTTTTACGTTTTTGGAGCGTAAAGGTTTGAGATATATACAGTTACGGAAGGGACCCAATAAAGTTGGGTTTGTTGGTATTCCTCAACCTATTGCTGATGCTACTAAATTGTTGACTAAAGAAATTGTAAAACCTATTTTTTCTAATTATTTTTTATATTTAGGTGCTCCTGTTTTTAGATTTAGTTTGGCGTTATTGTTATGACAATTATATCCAAGATGTTTTAGTGTTGTTTATTTTAAATGAGGGGTTTTGTTTTTTGTGTGTGTATCTAGGTTGAATGTATATGGAACTTTACTAGCTGGGTGGTCTTCTAATTCGAAATATGCATTAATTGGTAGACTTCGTGCTGTTGCTCAAACTATTTCTTATGAGGTGAGTATGGTTTTGATTTTTTTGTTTCCTCTTTTTGTGGTTGGCAGATTTAGGTTTTTTGATATTAAAGATTCACAGGGGGTAGTTTGATTTATTTTTTTGATGTGTCCAGTTTCTTTTTTGTGGTTTGTATCATGTGTTGCTGAAACTAATCGAGCGCCTTTTGACTTTGCTGAGGGGGAATCTGAGTTAGTTTCTGGTTTTAATGTTGAGTACGGTGCTGTTGGGTTTGCTCTTATTTTTCTTGCTGAGTATGCTAATATTTTAGTTATAAGGTTATTTAGGGTAGTTTTGTTTTTAGGTGGGCCTTTTTTAATGGTTTTGTGTAATGATTTTGTGATGATGATAAAGGTTTTGGTTTTGGCTTTTTTGTTTATTTGGATTCGGGCTAGTTATCCTCGGTTTCGATATGATTTTTTGATGAATTTAACTTGAAAGTTATTTCTTCCAGTTGCTTTAGTTTTGTTGTTATTTTTATTGGTTATAATATTTAATTTGTTTTTGTAAGCAGAGTAGTAGTTTAAATAAAATATTGGCGTTGGAAGCTAAAGATTAGGTGATATGCCTATTGTCTGATAAATGACTGTATTAATTTTTGGTTCGTTGAGTTTAACCTTTTGTTTTATTATTCCGTTGATGGCTCAGCCGTTAAGATTGGGGTTTTGTATTATGATGTTAACGTTGTTAATATGTGTATTGATTGGTGTGTTTTTATCTTCTTGATATGGGTTTATTTTGTTTTTAATTTATGTGGGTGGTTTGTTAGTTATGTTTGCTTATGTTGCTGCTCTTATTCCTAATATTTTTATGAATGTTGATTTATTTGGTGGTTTAATTTGGATTGTTCAGATTGGTTTTATGTATATATATTGAAGAGTTTTTTTTGTTGATGTAAAAAGTTTGGATGTTTTGAATGTTGTATTTATAATTAATAAGAAAATAAGAAGTATTGAATTAGTATCTCCTGAATTTATTAATATTTTAATTGGTTTAGGTATTGTTTTGTTAGTAAATATAATTGTTGTTGTAAAGATTTGTTATCATAAATATAGTGTGATGCGGCCTTTTTTGAGTGGATAAATTTGATGTTTGTGAGTGAAATGCATAGTTCGTTGCGAAAGGTTCATCCTATTTTGAAGGTTATTAGTAGTTCGTTAGTTGATTTGCCTTCTCCTTCAAATTTATCTATTTGGGGGGAATTTGGTTCTTTACTGGGGTTATGTCTTGGTGTTCAGGTTGTTACTGGTTTTTTTCTTTCTATACATTACATTGGACATATTGATTTGGCTTTTAGGTCTGTGATACATATTAGACGTGATGTTAGATTTGGTTGATTGATTCGTATTGTTCATGCAAATGGGGCATCTGCGTTTTTTGTTTGTATTTATTTACATGTTGGTCGTGGTGTATATTATGGATCGTATATAAATTACTATACATGGAATGTTGGTGTTTTATTATTATTTTTAACAATAGCTGTTGCTTTTTTAGGTTATGTTTTGCCGTGAGGGCAGATATCTTTTTGAGGTGCTTCTGTGATTACTAGATTGTTATCTGCTATTCCTTATATTGGGAAAATGTTGGTTGAATGAGTTTGAGGTGGGTTTGGTGTTGATAATGCTACGTTGACTCGGTTTTTTGCTATTCATTTTCTTTTGCCTTTTGTTATTGTGGTGATGACTATTTTGCATTTGTTGTTTTTACATGAAACTGGGTCTAACAATATGTTAGGAGTTAATGGTGATGTTGAGAAGGTTTCTTTTCATGTTTATTATAGTTATAAGGATTTATTGGGGTTTATTATTTTATTATTTTTATTTTTTTTTTTAGTTTTGTTTTTTCCTCAGTTATTAAGTGATCCAGAAAATTTTGTTTCTGCGAATCCATTAGTTACCCCAGTGCACATTCAACCTGAATGGTATTTTTTGTATGCTATTTTACGATCTGTTCCTAATAAGTTAGGTGGTGTTATTGCTTTAGTATTTTCTGTTTTAATTTTATTGATTTTGCCTTTAAGGAATAATAGTATTATGTGGTCTTTTATTTTTTATCCTGTAAATCAAATTTTGTTTTGGTTTTTTGTTGGTGTATTTTTAATTTTGACTTGAATTGGTAGGTGTCCAGTGGAGATTCCTTTTTCTTGGATTGGTCAGGTTTTTACTTGTATGTATTTTATATATTTTTTAGTGAATCTGATTTTATATTGATTGTGAGATAAAATTTTGGATTTTTAGGTTATGTTTTAAGTTATTGTCCTGGGGAAAATTTGTCTTGAAAATAGATTTTAAGTGTTCGATTCTCTTAGTAACTTGGTTGTAAAAATATTGTTTTTTTGTTATATGAGGTTACTTTACTTATCTTTGGTTTGTATTATAGGATTTTTAATATCTTTGTTGGCTTTGATTTTACAGTATAAACATTTATTGAGGATTCTTTTGAGGTTGGAGGCTATGTCTATTAATTTATTTGTTATGTTATTTGTATTATTAAGTAATATTACTTTAGCTGGTGAGGGTTCTTTTATTTTTGTTACTTTAAGAGCGTGTGAGGCTAGTTTAGGATTAGCGATTTTGGTTTCTATGGTTCGAGTACGTGGGAATGATTACGTTAGAAGATTCTCATCTCAGAAGTGTTAGGGATTTTTTTTTTGAGTTTGCCTTTATTATTATTTTATTGGTTTGAATTGTTTTGATATGTTAGAATTTGAGGTTTAGGGATTGGTTGTTTTTTTTGCGGTTTAAATATTTTAAGATTTCAGTTTTCATTTTCTTTATGTAATGGATTTATTTCAATTGATACTATGTCTGTTTTATTAGTGTTCTTGTCTTTATGGGTTTCTTTATTGATATTATTGTCAAGGCAATTAAGGGTAAAGATAGTAGATAATTATAGGTCTATTTTTTGTATTATTGTTTTGGTTTTAAATTTGGTTTTGATTATTACTTTTTGTGTTTCTAGTGTTATCGTGTTTTATTTTTTTTTTGAGGCTTCATTAATTCCAACGTTGATAATTATTTTGGGGTGGGGATATCAACCAAAGCGGCTTCAGGCTGGTATGTATATGATGATTTATACTGTTGCTGCTTCATTGCCATTGTTATTTTGTTTAATGTGAGGTAGTGGAGTGTTTAATTGTTATAATATATTTGTGGTTTTTTTGGTATTGAAATATAAATTTTGATTTTTGTCATATACGTGGTTGTTTTTTATTTTAGTTGTGTTATTAGCATTTTTAGTTAAGTTACCTATATTTCTTGTTCATCTATGGTTGCCTAAGGCTCATGTTGAGGCTCCTGTGGCTGGATCTATAGTGTTGGCTGCTGTTTTGTTGAAGTTGGGTGGTTATGGTGTTATTCGTATGTATCAGTTTTATGGTATTCAGGTGTTTAATATGTTTTTAGTAGTTGTATTTTTAAGGTTATGAGGAGGGTTATTAACTAGGGTTATTTGTTTTCGTCAGATTGATTTTAAATCATTGATTGCTTATTCTTCAGTTGGACATATAGCTCTTATACTTTTGGGTGTTTTTTCTAATACTTCATGGGGGTGGTCTGGTGCTGTGGTTGTAATGATTTCTCATGGATTTTGTTCATCTGCTTTATTTAGATTAGCTAATTTTACTTATGAAAAAAGTTATACTCGTAGTTTGTTTGTTTCTAAGGGTTTATTGATTGTTATTCCGTTTTTGTCGTTGTGGTGATTTTTATTTTGTGTAATGAATATGGCTGCTCCACCAAGTTTAAATTTGGTTGGTGAGTTGATGATTTTTCCTGCAGTGATTTTTAGGTCAAAGTATTATATTTTGCCTCTGTTGTTTATAAGGTTTTTTGCTACTGTTTGTAGTATATATTTGTACAGTGGAATTAATCATGGTGGTAGTCCAAAATTTTTAAGTTCTTTTAGGAATTTGAAGGATGTAAATATTTTGGTGTTATTTCTTCACTGGATTCCGGCGAATTTTTTGGTAATGAATAGTGAGTTAGTTTTTTGATGGTTATAAACTAAATTAGTTTAAGTAGAATATTAGATTGTGGTTCTAATGGTAAAGTTTTTTATTTAGTGGATGTATAGTATTTTGAAGTTGTCTTCTGTAAGTTCTGTTTTATTATTTTTTTATAGTGGGTTTGTATTTGTCATGAGATTTTGGTTTATAATAAATAATAAATGTTTTTTTATTGAGTGGGTTATTTTAAATTTAAGGTCATGTTCTATAAAGATAAGGATTGTGATTGATGACATTAGTTTAAGATTTAGAAGAGTTGTGTGTTTGATTTCTGGTTGTGTAATGATTTTTTCGTCTAGGTATATAGCACATGATGTGTTTTTAGGTCGGTTTATTTGATTGGTTATATTATTTGTATTATCAATGAATATGTTTATTTTTATTCCGAGATTACCAGCTTTGTTGTTAGGTTGAGATGGGCTAGGAATTGTTTCTTTTATTTTGGTTATTTATTATCAAAATAGTAAGTCATTAAGTGCTGGAATACTTACTGTTTTAATCAATCGTATTGGGGATATTATGATTTTAGTGTCGGTTAGGATTTTAGTTATTTTAGGTTATTGAAATATTATGATGCTGGAGAGGTTTATGTTTTCTTCATATTTAAGATTATGTATTTTAATTGCTGGGATAACTAAGAGTGCACAAATGCCATTTTCTAGTTGGTTGCCGGCGGCTATAGCTGCTCCAACTCCTGTTTCAGCTTTGGTACATTCTTCTACCTTAGTGACAGCTGGTGTTTTTTTATTAATTCGTTTTTTTCCTGTTTTAGAAAAATGGGATATATTTAGATCTTTGTTATTAATAATTTCCGTTTGTACTATGTTAATAGCTGGTGTTGGGGCTAGCTATGAGAATGATTTAAAGAAAATTATTGCTTTGTCAACCTTAAGGCAGTTGGGGGTGATAATGATGAGGTTGGCTTTAGGACTTCCTATATTAGCTCTTTTTCATTTATATACCCATGCTTTATTTAAGGCTCTTTTATTTTTATGTGCAGGTGCTATTATTCATAGGGGTGAGGGAAATCAAGATATTCGTTTGATAAATATGATATATTATCAATTGCCGTTGACTAGAAGGTGTATAAATATTGCTAATATATCCTTGTGTGGTGGATTATTTTTGAGTGGGTTTTATTCGAAGGATCTTATTTTAGAATTAAGGTTGTTTAATTCTATTAGATTATTAATGATTGTAATAATTTTTTTAGGTACTGCTTTGACGATTGTTTATAGCGTGCGTTTATCATTTATATCTCTTTGGAGTGTAAATAAAGGAATTGGATTTCATAGAAGGGGTGATTTTAATGTTTATTTTAATTTTCCGATAGTAGTTCTTAGGTTAACAGCTATTATATTAGGGGCTATGTTACAATATTCTTTTTTAAGATTTGAATTGAATTCTTTTCTTTTGCCTATTTGGCAAAAAAGAATTGTATTAATTATTGTCTTAATGATGGTAGTGGTAACTATGGTGTTTCTTAAAAAGTTTTATTGTAATAAGTTTGTCAGAAAATTAAGAAGGTTTTTAAGATTGATGTGATTTTTAGTTCCATTATCAACATATCCTTTTGTTAAGTTTAGTATAATTACTGGGACTTATGTTTTGAAATCTATTGATCAGGGGTGAGTTGAGATTTTAGGTGGTCAGGGTAGGTTTTCTGTAATAACAACTTTAAGAAAGGCTGGTCAAATAATTCAATTAAAAATATTTAATTTTTTAGTTGTGTTTATAATTAGTTTGATAATTGTTGTATATTTTGTTTTTATATAGTTTTTATTTATGTTTAAAAACTTAATATAAATGGGAATTATTAGAATTATAGTTATAAAATATTATTAAAAAGAGTGGAGTTTATTTAGTGTAATGTAAATTGAAGTTGAGTAGTTGGAGTTTAATATTATAACGGTAGTTGTTGTTGATGGATTATTTGGTGATTAGTAATATTTAGTTTAATATTTGTTGATACTTTTTGTTAGATTAAAATGAATTGTGAATGGTTTAAAGGGAAAAAGTTGAAGGATGATGTTTAAGAATTTAGTTATGTAAATTGAGTGTATTGGATAGTTGTTTTATATATTTGTAATGAGGTAATAAGTAGTTTAAGTATAAAATATTGGTCTTGTAAATCAATGAGTGAAATTAATTTTCCTATTACATTTATGGACTATAGTTGGTTTAAGTTGTATGTTATAATATAACGGTAATAAGATAGTAAGAGTGCTGGATTAATTTAAATGATAATTAAATAAAGGTTATGTTTTATTTGAAATGATTTTTAAAATATGATTTAGTTTTATTGTATTTTATTATAAAGATAGTTTAAAATTGTTAATTTAATTAAATTAATTATGTATTGTGTATGGAAATAAGGATGAGTATTTTAATTTTAGGTTAAAGAAGCTGGTTTTGTTTAATTATAGTGAATATATAATTTTGTTGGTAATTAATTATTTTAGTAGCTTAAAATTGAGAGTAGAGCATTGAAGGTGCTAAGGTAGTGAATACTCTAAAATATAAATAAATTGAAATTTATTGTAATTGGTGAAAGGTTAGTTTGGTATGTTTATATTTTGTATATAAGTACAATTTATTATTAAATATTTTAAGGTTTGAAGTATGGTTTACTTAAATGATTATATTATTTTATTTTTAATTTTAAGTATTAATTTATATTAGGTTTAGAATAAGATTATTAAGTAGTGTTGGTTTAATATAAGTTGAGAGGTATAGTATTTATTTATTTTGAGTTAAATAGAATTTATAGTGTATGAAAGAAATGTATGTTGGTTATGTGGCGGTATGGGTGGTTGATATGGTTTGAAAAGAAATATTTTATATGTATATTGAAATAATGAGGCGGAATCCTTATCATTTGGTTGAATTTAGTCCTTGGCCTTTAACTGGCTCTATTGGTGCATTGTTTTTGACACTGGGTTTGGTTGGGTGGTTTCATTTAGGAGTTTATAGGTTATTGTTAACTGGATTATTTCTTATTATATTCACTATAATTCAATGATGACGAGATATTATTCGTGAATCTACATACCAAGGGTTCCACACTATTAAAGTTTGTAAAGGGTTACGTTATGGAATAATTTTATTTATTACATCTGAAGTTTTATTTTTTTTTGCTTTTTTTTGAGCTTATTTTCATAGTAGATTAGCTCCTAGATTAGAATTAGGATCTTGTTGACCTCCTGTTGGTGTGTATTCTTTAAATCCATTTGGTGTTCCTTTATTGAATACTGGTGTTTTACTTTCTTCAGGAGTTACAGTTACTTGAGCTCATCATAGGTTAATGGAAGGTTATTGATTTAAGGGTCTTTGAAGATTGGTTTTCACTATTAGATTGGGGGTTTATTTTACATTTCTTCAGGCTAGGGAATATTTTGAAGCGTCTTTTAGTATCTCTGATGGTGTGTATGGTTCAACTTTTTTTGTTGCTACTGGGTTTCATGGTTTACATGTTTTAATTGGAAGTACTTTTTTATTTGTTTGTTTTATTCGGGTATTGTTTAATCATTTTTCTATAGGTCATCATTTTGGATTTGAAGCTGCTGCTTGATATTGGCATTTTGTTGATGTTGTATGGTTATTTTTATATTTGTCAATTTATTGGTGGGGTTACTAAATATTTAGTTTTGTTTACCTTAAATAGCTTATTAAGCGTTAGATTTTTAATTTGAAGATGAGAATAAATAAATTATTGTTTTTAAGGAATAGAGTTAGAGGTTTAATTAAAAATTTGATTTGCATTCAGAAATAAGACAATAAGTCTTTAAATCATATTATAAAGAGCATAGAATTAATGCGTGTGGTTTCGGCCCATGATTTTAGAGGTATAGAGTCCTTTTTTATAAGTAAATGAAAACCAAAAAGAGGTGTCTAGCTGTTAATTAGAACATTGTAAAAAATTATTATTACTCGTTTAGTCGAAGCATTGCGCCGGATGAACGGAAATCGTTGATGTTGATTATTATAAGGATTGTAAAATTCTTTAATGCTAATGTTAAGTGGGGTTATGAGTAGGATTTTAGGTATTAGCTTATCTATTTTAGTTATAGGATTTGGTTGGGTATTGTCTTTTAAAATAATATGTGATCGTGAAAAGAATTCTCCTTTTGAATGTGGATTTGATCCGCTGAAGTCTGCACGATTACCTTATTCGATGCGGTTTTTTTTGCTGGCTATTATTTTTCTTATTTTTGATATTGAAATTGTTTTATTATTCCCATTGCTAATTAGTGTTTTAATGATATATAGTTACAAAAGGATTTTAGGATGTTTTTGGTTTTTAGTTATTTTAATTATTGGGTTATTTTATGAGTGAAGTGAGGGGTCTTTAAATTGAGTTCATTAGAAAAAATTTGGATTAAGATAGGGTTGCTAATTTTATCTTGGGTAATTCGATTTTATCCTTTTTCTTATGTTAAATATACCGTTAAATTATTTATTTTTAGTAATGATGATTTTTGGTACTATTTTTTCTATTTCTTCTGTACATTGACTAAGTATTTGAGTTGGATTGGAATTGAATTTAATTGGATTCTTACCTATTTTGGTTTATGGTAAAAATATTGGAGAAAGGGAGGCTGGAACTAAGTACTTCATTATGCAAGCTATAGGATCAAGATTTTTGATATTTAGAAGGTTGTTGCTTTTTAATTATACTTTTTCTTGAGAAATTTTAGGTATATTGGATTTTGAATATTTTTTATGGAGTATATTATTTTTAATAACTGGCCTTTTCATAAAAATTGGTATATTTCCGTTTCATTTTTGATTTCCTGGTGTTATAGGCGGATTATCATGATTATCATGTTTATTATTAATTACTTGGCAAAAAGTAGCACCTGTTTTTTTAATTAGTATGTTAATAGAAACTGTTGGTATGATTTGGTTATTATTAGTAATTTGTGTAATGAGTTGTGGATCTGCTATAGTAGGTGGTTTTGGTGGGATAAATCAGTCGCAAGTTCGTAGGTTGTTAGCGTATTCGTCTATTGGTCATATAGGTTGAATTGTTTTTTCTTTATGTCAAAGATGTTATAATATAAAGGTTTATTTTTTAATTTATGTTATTATTTCTTTATGTTTATTTATTGTTTTATGATATAGTAATGTGATTTTAATAATTAGTTTAAATAATCTGGTTAAATGTTTATTTGTTGATTTTAGAATTATTTTAATGTTTTTATCATTAAGGGGATTACCTCCTTTATTAGGTTTTGTTGCTAAATGAAATGTGTTTGTAAGAGTTTCTGGTTTTTATATATGCGGATTTATTTTGTTATTAATTTTTGGGTCTATTATAAGTTTGTTTTATTATCTGAGTCTATTTTTCGTTTTTTTTGTTAATACTTATAATAAAATTATTGGTAAAGAGATTTTTATAAATTTTAATTTAATTAGTTTAATTTTGTTAGTTAATCTTTTGGGAGGTTTTGTTATATTAATATTTGATTTTTATGATTTTATTTAA